TGAACCAATTCCATAGATGTAATGTATAAAATGCATCCGAACGAAGGAAAAAAAGAGAATTTTATACTCAAATTTTAATTTGTAACAGATACAAAAGTAAAGGAATTGATAAATTCCACTTAGATTTATGGAATTTTGTCTAGAATCTCAAAAAAAGTGATTCAATTTATACCATTTTTATGATATTACACATTGCAACCCCTATTGGATACAAAAAAAATAAATGGATTCAGGATTTGATCTGTTCGATGAGATAAAGACATAATAAAACTCAACTCTCTATTTTTGTTTGATGTTTTTTGAGCACTTAACCCTTTCGTGGATTCTATCTATTTTTCAACAAACAACAAAGAATTCTCATAAAAGAAAAATTTTTACCTATATTTTAGTAGAATATGATTGAAGTGCATAACATAGTAAGATAAAAGAGGGCTTGGCTTGTATTTATTAAACATGTGTAGATAGCTATCTATATTGATTTCCTACCTTATTTCAAGTTCTATTCGGGAAAGTGATATATAAAAATTTTGATTTTCTATTCAATCTATTCAATGAAAAATTGAAGGACTATTATTAATTTCCTGAGAATTGCCTATAGGTATCTTATTCTTATATAGATAAGATACCCTAGAACAATTTATGTTCCGGGGTTTACATATACGTCTATTTGCTGATATAATTGAAATTGGAAAGGGTTTTTTTATTGCAAAGAATCAATACTGATTACTTATGTATCAATTTGTATCAATTTCTATTTTCTTATATAATGAAAAGTCGTCTTTTCATTATATAAGAAAATTTTCGATTCAAATCCAAGAATCATTTATGAATTGACAGTTGCATTTAATAGTTAATGGTTCAAATTTGTCCCGAATTTTTGATTTTATGACCGAAAAACAAAATGTGGTTTTTCAATAGGAAAGTACAATAAAAAGATACAAGATGAAAGTACAATAAAAAAAAAGAAGTTTAGTAATTCCTCCACCCCAAGCAAAGGGGGAAGATTTTCATCTATTTCGTATGGTATCATTTTGGCGGCATGGCCGAGCGGTAAGGCGGGGGACTGCAAATCCTTTTTCCCCAGTTCAAATCCGGGTGTCGCCTGATTAACAAAAAACTGAAACTCCCTTATTTTTTTGATATAACTGGCGAAATTTTTCCGGAGCAGAATCAAACGGAGGAAGGGGACTCTTGATACTTGCTCGATTCTAAATAGCTGGGTGCGAGCTAAAGTGCTGTAAATCCTTGCCTCTAGGATTCAAGGATATCGTAGTGAAAGGACTTTTACATAAAGATTTCCCAATTCCCGTCCACACTACTAATGTATACTAATGTAGTGTTTTAATTACTATGTTTTGAATTAGATTGGATAGGCCGATGAAAAATATAATTAGTGGTTGTGGAAGGTGCTGAAGATACTTTCTAGACAGACTCATAGTAGGTCTCTAAGTATTGAGGCATTCAATAAATACTTAATTTGATGGAAAATTGGCTTTCTATATCAAATGCAAAAATCAATTCTTTTCAGTAAACCCTAGTCAAGAATGGAATGTCCTCCAATTATTTCACAGAAACAACCCCTAGCCCTAGACAGTAAGGATTAGATCAAATGGGAAATAAAGGTATGTGATAGAGATCTATCTTGATTCTATATTTTTAGCCTAATTAAGATTAGGTACAAGAAAAAAAAGAATAGGTCGATTGAATTCCCTTTATACTTGCAAAAAGTCACTGCCTATTTGACTTGTGCTTAATGTTTTCCCGATTCTACTAGAAAAATCATATTCTCTAAGAACTTGTTAGAAACGATCCTTTCATCAACGGTGGTGGGTCAGAATCCCTTTTTGACTCTGCACCAGTGATTCCACTATTATTAGTGAACAATAATGGAATAATTCCTTCATAGGTATAGTATAGGGGACATAATTTACATGGATATAGTAAGTCTTGCTTGGGCTGCTGTAATGGTAGTCTTTTCATTTTCCCTTTCACTGGTAGTATGGGGAAGAAGTGGACTCTAGAGGTACTACTAATTGAGTTGGGGAATCAAACCCTATTGATTCTTTTCTAGATCGTTTTGCAAAGTCTTTTTATTTTATTGTTATTTGTTTCCCTCTTTTTCTTTACTGGTCAAAGATAAAAAAGTTCTCTTATGAAGTGGATACCCATTTTGTATGGGAAATAAGATATACATAATAAGATGTACATAGTAAGATATACATAGCGGTTTTCAAAGAGCGACTGCGCATGATCTTACCTCGGGCAAGTCACATATTGCGCACTTACTTTATCACTTGTTTTCTTATTTTATTTGAAAAATTGTATTTATGCTTTGTTGACTCATTTCATATTATGACTCAAGAGTGAAAAATGATGGATTTTAGTCTTTCTTTTCAAAATCTGAAGAAATTTTATTCCCAGAGAACCTTTTGGATCATCCGTTAACTGTTCGATCAATTACTTCTTCGGAATGCTAAGAAAAAAATAGAGTAATTTTTTTTTCTTAATATACGCCCATTTTGCTCATTGATTCTTTCGATGGATACCGAAATTCCTATTAAAAATTAATCTATATTAATCCTGTATTTTTATTTACACTATATAAAAATACAACTTGTTACATTACAATAATAGCTAATTTTTTTTTCTTAATATACGCCCATTTTGCTCATTGATTCTTTCGATGGATACCGAAATTCCTATTAAAAATTAATCTATATTAATCCTGTATTTTTATTTACACTATATAAAAATACAACTTGTTACATTACAATAATAGCTCTTATGGTAGAAAGAGATGAATCTTTCTACCATAAGAGCTATCGGATCTCATAGAATACTATACCGCAAATTCGAGTCCATTTAAGTAAGACTAAGACGCGAGATGAAAATCCTTTTTTTCTTCAATCATTGACTAAGAAAAGAAGTCAAGTTTGATTCAAATTAATCACTTTGACTGACTGTTTTTACGTAAATTATAAGTAAAAACGCAGTAGGAACTAGAATGAAAAGTGCAGTAGCAATAAATGCGAGAATATTGACTTCCATAATCTCATTGTTTTTTTTATTTGGAAATAACTCGGGATTTAATCCCATAGAGATGATAAATCTTTCGCCCGTCGATTCAATGGGATGAATTACACCTCGATGATATTGAATCGGATCAATATTCGGATCAATATCATGAATAACAATATCTGAGCTATCAAATCAATTTCTCATCGAGAATTGAATAGTATAACATAGGAAGATCTTTCATCCATACCGAATAAAAAACCGAATAAAAAATGGGTATCCTGATACAACCTCTTTCTTTTTCTTTTGTATTTGGATTTCTCCTTTTTTCCATTCTTGTTTTTCTATAGCCTATCGCCTCTCTTAGACAATTATTTGCTTAAGTATCATTTAACCACCCTTCTATTTCCATTGGTTACAAACAAAACCAAACAAAGAATAGAAGCGAAATAGAAAAGAAGGGGTTAAGTACTTTTTTAAATTAAATGATTTAATTTTTGTGGAAAACAAATAAGTATGATAAAAAGAAAAATAAGTACAAATATAAGGGATAAAACAAGATTGAATATTCTATTAAAATAACTATTTTAGAATTTTTTCTTTTTGCGAAAGTACCCCCTTAAAAAAAAATTATGGATCCCCCCCCTCTCTAAGAGAGGTTGTGATCTTTATTTCATTAATATACTCTTTATAATTATATGGATTAATAATGGGATACATATATCAAAAGATCGGTGTTCAATTTGAATGAGATAGATTGTTTCAAATTCAAACTAGTAATTGAAGTTACATAAACTTGGAACCAAAAAGGCAAATAGTTTGAATCGTACAAGTAAAAGTATTCTAATTATGGTAAATTCATTTTGGATCGTACAAGAAATGAATTCCATTTGTGTATGTGTTACCGGTATCTATTAAATAAATAGATGGTAATCTATTCTATTACACGCATCAGGAACAATCGCAAAAGCCAAACCTAGTATGTTTTCGGTATCTCTTAGAATCCCAAATATGATTCTACCGATAATTGTAGTAATCCACATACGTCTCTCTACCATCAATCAATATTGATTGGATTGAAATTTTCGTATTTGTTTGATGAGAAATGTGAAACGAAAATTAAAAATAAATAAAAAAAAAGAGGAATGTCCGTTGGCGCTGCGAATGAAATTCGCTATTTATATCCCTTTCAAATTCAAAAGGAGAAATGAATTAATGTATTTTTTATTGGATTTGATTCCGTCGGGACTGACGGGGCTCGAACCCGCAGCTTCCGCCTTGACAGGGCGGTGCTCTGACCAATTGAACTACAATCCCAGGGAAATAAAGTGTAGATAGAGTATACATACTCTTCTGATTGATTGCATGGAAACGATTTCTATTTAGATTAGAATCGCTGTCTTGTAACTGTAAGGTGCGAATGATATATTGCTATCTCTCTGCGTGGGTACTTTAGTGAGAGCAATATGGATTACTAGTAATCCATTCGTTATCTCCAACTCAAGTGAAAACCCATTTTTTAATGAAAAAAATTTATTTGCTCTTTTCCTTACACTTTATACTTAATACTTAGAAATCCTGATATGAAATTAGGTTGTTAGCAAAATTCGAATTTGTAGTAACAAATTAAAATTAATAGAACAGAGAAAATAAAGCGGTAGGGATATATGAAAAAATTTTACTTTTTTTTATTCTTTCGTAGCCGGAATTTATGAAGAACAAATAGTCTATATTATTTCATGGTGGATCCGCGAATTCTTGGGCCGAGCTGGATTTGAACCAGCGTAGACATATTGCCAACGAATTTACAGTCCGTCCCCATTAACCGCTCGGGCATCGACCCAGGAAGAATCCATTCTAGGCTTATTGATAATCCATGATCAACTTCCTTTCGTAGTACCCTACCCCCAGGGGAAGTCGAATCCCCGCTGCCTCCTTGAAAGAGAGATGTCCTGAACCACTAGACGATGGGGGCATACTTGCCC